CATTTTACTTTGAGGATTAAAGTCTGGGGTTTGATCCGAATTTTATCCCACTCATATACCCTCTCCCATCTCGGATATAACTGTTATGGTCTAATAATGTTCTTTGATTTCTGACAGTTAGGGATGTTGTTGAATTAGGTCAAAGTACGGAAAGAGAGGGATTCGAACCCTCGGTAAACAAAAGCCTACATAGCAGTTCCAATGCTACGCCTTGAACCACTCGGCCATCTCTCCTAAACAATTAGTATATTATTATGACTAAAAAACTGAAAAATAGTGAGCCATTAATATTAATATTCTATTTTTGTTTGGGTAGGTATGACCAATCAAAAAATTTTACCCAAAGAATGCTATAACGAATAGTAATAGAGAATTTTTTTTTACAAATTTCCTCGTAGGATTCACATTTTTGTGTTGTGAAAGTCATAGATATTGATTCATAGTTGTTCAGATGATGTTCCTACCCTTAAAAAAATAGGCTATATAAATATCAAATATTATATTATATATACATATATAACTATCGGATTAACTCAACGAATTGGAACGAATTAACCGATTGATGAGTTTAGGTTTTTAGACTATGTATAATTAATGTATACTCTTCGATCACGGTTCTATTTTTTTTATATTTAAACTCTAATTCCATAACTTCAAAACTATTAAATATGATATGCCTTTTCGATGAAATCGGAAGAGCTCCTGTACTACTCCATTTTATTTTGATGAATTCGAATGGGATTCCGCAAGTTTTCTCATTGATTAAAAGTATTAATAAGTATAAGTAAGTATAAGTAAAAGTTTTGATCTTTATTTCTTTTTTTATTTGGAACTGAAGCTGTTTTTATGTTATTTCGTACTGCACAAATCTTTTGTTTGTGGAATCGTTTTCCCACAAGAGGTAATGAGAATAATTATATAATGGATTGATACCTATGCCCAGATCGCGAATAAATGGAAATTTTATTGATAAGACTTTTTCAATTGTGGCCAATATCTTATTACGAATAATTCCGACAACTTCGGGAGAAAAAGAGGCATTTACTTATTACAGAGATGGTGTGATTTGATTTTTTCTGCTTCTAGTTTGATGAGACAGACACATGATTCGGAATAGAAAAAACAAATATTCTTAGTCGATATTTTTTTTTTAATCTACGCTTGTTGAAGGTGAAGTTTATAAATAGAACAATTCCTTCTGTCGTGTATCCCCGATTGATGCAGCCTCAAATACTATTGCTTCAATTATTAGTATTGAGCAGAAGGTTACACCTTTGTGTTCTGTATTACAGGTCAATCCTACTTCCTAGTAATAAAGTCCCAATAGGCGGCATAGGGGAAGAAGCACTACATCTAGCAATCGACAACACGAAAGCTTTGTTAAAAATGACTTACTGACTCCCTTTTCTTATCTGGATTGGGACTAACAAGAATGGTTAGGACAACAAACATCCATCTCGTTGGTACTTTGGATACCCGTATAACCATCGAAGACTGTTGAAGTGACTATTTCCTGGAAATGAGGGGGCGTTGAGGACAAAGTAATTGTTGGAGCTATTCTTTATATATTAGTACCAAGTCGTTTGGTGTTAGTACAAGTTCTTGCGTATTTATAGGGTTGGCTAGAGATTTTTTGTAAAAACACTAGCCCCACTTAGTTCATAATGAGAATATTTCAACTCTGTTTAGTATTCAATGTATTTTTTATTCTCATTATGCGTATTTAAAGGAGGAGCCGTATGAGATGCAAATTTCACGTACGGTTCTGGAACGGCGATTCCTTGAATCGAATGACGACCGTAACGGATGTCAGCTCAATCCGAAGGAAATTATGCGGAAGCTTTACAGAATTATTATGAAGCTATGCGACTAGAAATCGATCCCTACGATCGAAGTTATATACTCTATAATATAGGCCTTATTCACACAAGTAATGGGGAACATACGAAAGCTTTAGAATATTATTTCAGGGCACTAGAACGAAACCCATTCTTACCCCAAGCTTTTAATAATATGGCAGTGATCTGTCATTACGTGCGACTATCTCCACTATAGAAGGAAAAAGGAAGACCCCATTTTTTAGTATTTACTAAACAAATAGGCTCACTACATATGCATCGTCTAAAAACGACGATTTTTTGAGCTGTAGGAAATAAATAAACTTCATAGAACTCGAAATATGAAGAAAGAAGAGATGCCTAGATACTTTTTTATGTGTTGTCTATGGATATAAAAGTATAATTGATAGAGAGGAAGCACCGTAAAGATTAATTGACGAGGTTTTGGGCCAATTAAGAAAAGAACTGCTTATTTATGCCTATATATAAGATAGATAAAAGTTAGGAATTAACTTATGTAATAGAGTTGATCCACTAAGGTCTTGAGCGGCGGTGTAGGATCAGATCCCAAAGATAGTAAGTCTTTTCTTTCTTACTTTTTTATGAAGGAAGGCCTTTCTCAAAGATTCTATATAAATTTCGATATGAAATCGAGATAGTTA